TTTCAAATTCATTAAAATTTCATGTACAGATTCTTGAATACCTACGATGGTAGAATATTCGTGTGGTATTTTCTCAGATCTTGCACGTGTAATACATGTTCCTTCTATTTCTCCGAGTAAAGCTCTTCGCATCGCGATGCCTATTGTATCGGCTTGGCCTTTCATAAGTGGGGCCAGAATAAAGCGTCCATAATAAAGACGCTTACTGTCTGCTCTTGATTCAACACACTTCCACTGTAGTGTCCGAGTAGATACTGTTACTTTCTCTCGAACCATAGTAATATTATTTGATCAAATCATTGAATTATTTATTTCTCTTGAAATCTCTTCAATGTTTACACACGTCTTTTTTTGGGGGGCCTACAGCCATTATGCGGCATAGGGGTTACATCCCGTATGAAACTTAATAGTATGCCACTTCTACGAATAGCTCTTAATGCCGCATCTCTCCCGAGACCCGGGCCTTTTATCATGACTTCTGCTCGTTGCATACCTTGATCCACCACTGTACGAATAGCATTTCCCGCTGCGGTTTGAGCGGCAAATGGTGTCCCTCTTCTTGTACCCTTGAATCCACAAGTACCGGCGGAGGACCAAGAAATTACTCGACCCCGTACATCTGTAACAGTCACAATGGTATTGTTGAAACTTGCTTGAACATGAATAACTCCCTTTGGTATTCTACGCGCATTCTTACGTGAACCAATACGTCTATTTCTACGTGAACCAATTTTTGGTATAGGTTTTGCCATATTTTATCATCTCATAAATATAAGTCAGAGATATATGGATATATCCATTTCATGTCAAAACAGATCCTGGTTTTTTTTACTGATTTTTTGTACATCTGTACATCAGGTCCTTTCGATTTTGGGAGTCCTTTTTGGTTTAAAAAGATTATCCTTGTCTTTGTTTATGTCTCGGGTTGGAACAAATTACTATAATTCGTCCCCGCCTACGGATCAATCGACATTTTTCACAAATTTTACGAACGGAGGCCCTTATTTTCATATTTGTCACTCCTTTTCTTAATTCGGAATCTACTTAATTGATTGGAAGAAAATAAGTTTCTTAAAATTTTTAACTTCGAATTGTATCCCTACGAAAGAATGTTGAAATCAAAAAATCACCTAATTATTTGAGTCTTTACTTTTGAATATACAAATTATATGCCCTTTAGTTGAATCATAAGAACTTACCACAATTTTTATTCTATTTACTGGTAGTATACGTATAAAATTACGTTGAACCTTTCCCGAAGCAAAACCCAGAATCGGATTTTCGTTATCTAAACGAACTCGAAACATACATACCGTTGGGACGTAGTTCAGTAATTAAACCCTCGCGAATCCGTTTTTGTTCTTTCATTCCAGGTAAAACGGCTTTGAAGCATCAACTAATCAAAGAGGCATAATATTAGAAACCTACCCTTTACTCTTTTTTTTTTCACAAATATGAAAGTTCCGCATATAATTCGGCTATCAGAAAGATTACCATATATAACACAAAATTTCCCCGCCGATTCCTTCTATTCGAGCCTCTCGGTCTGTCATTATCCCTCGAGAAGTAGAAAGAATTACAATCCCCATTCCGCCTAAAATTCTCGGAATTCCTTGATAGTTAGAATAAATTCGTAGGCCGGGCCGGCTGATCCGTTTTAAATTTAAAACAGTTCTATATGATCCTTTCCTATTTCTCCTATGTCGTAGGGTTAAAACCAAAAAATATTTATTGCTTTCCTGATGTTTTCTCACGTTTTCAATAAAACCTTCTCGTAAAAGGATTTTAACAATATTTTCAGTCATGTTAGTAGATGGTATTCGAACTGTTCTTTTTTCATTCATGTCAGCATTTCGTATAGAGGTTATTATGTCAGCAATAGTGTCTTTACTCATGATAAACTAAGATTATTGTTGCCCCCGAATTTGGATATAATCAACATGCTCTATTTCTTTTTTTTCTGAATTCATAAATATTTATGAATTTAAAAAGGTATATGCGTGATATACAAACAATCTACTAATTTAATTTAAATTAATCCATTTCATTCAAATACTATAAACTATATCACGGTATTCCCTTATAATACTTCAGGTGCTAATGAAACTATTTTAGTGAAATTTAACTGTCTTAATTCCCGGGGGATCGCGCCAAAAATTCGGGTTCCCTTTGGATTTCCTTCTTGATCAATAACAACTGCAGCATTGTCATCATATCGTATTATCATACCGTTGTCGCGTTTGAGTTCTTTACAAGTACGTACAATTACAGCTCGAATCACTTCTGATCTTTCTAGAGGTGTATTTGGTACTGCTTCTTTGATTACAGCAACAATAACGTCACCAATATGAGCATATCGTCGATTACTAGCTCCTATGATTCGAATACACATCAATTCTCGGGCCCCGCTGTTATCCGCTACGTTCAAATGGGTTTGAGGTTGAATCATATCTTTTTTTTATTGGTTTTGTCTTTTTCAATGTAAAGGGTGAAAAAAAAA